TTGTGGGTTCAATGTGAAAATTGTTATGGATTAAATTATAAGAAATTTTTGAAGTCAAAAATGAATATTTGTGAACAATGCGGATATTATTTGAAAATAAGTAGTTCAGATAGAATCGAACTTTCGGTTGATCCAGGTACTTGGGATCCGATGGATGACGGCATGGTTTCTCTGGATCCCATTGAATTTCATTCAGAAGAGGAACCTTATAAGGATCGTATTGATTCTTATCAAAAAAAAACAGGATTAACAGAGGCTGTTCAAACAGGTATAGGTCAACTAAACGGGATTCCCGTCGCAATTGGGGTTATGGATTTTCAGTTTATGGGGGGTAGTATGGGATCCGTAGTAGGCGAGAAAATCACCCGTTTGATCGAGTATGCTACCAATAAACTTTTACCTCTTATTCTAGTGTGTGCTTCCGGAGGGGCACGCATGCAAGAAGGAAGTTTGAGCTTGATGCAAATGGCTAAAATATCTTCTGCTTTATATGATTATCAATCAAATAAAAGGTTATTCTATGTATCAATTCTTACATCTCCTACTACTGGTGGAGTAACAGCTAGTTTTGGTATGTTGGGGGATATCATTATTGCCGAACCTAATGCCTATATTGCATTTGCGGGTAAAAGAGTAATTGAACAAACATTGAATAAGACAGTACCTGAAGGTTCACAAGCGGCTGAATATTTATTCCATAAGGGCTTATTCGATCCAATCGTACCACGTAACCCTTTAAAAGGTGTTCTGAGTGAGCTATTTCAGCTACACGCCTTTTTTCCTTTCAATAAAAATTCAATCAAGTAGAGTCTTGAGTTCAACTTTTTTTTGTGGCGAACAACTAGTTAGTTAGTTTATCAGAATCAAAATAAAAAACCGAAAAAATGAATTTTTATTTGGTGACATAAGATTTAATTGTAGAAAGAATCATGCGGATAATTGTTTTTTTTTACCGATATTGCTGATTAGTAATATCGGTAAAAAAAAACAAAGCGAATTCTTCCTTCGAATTAGGAGGCAAGGCAAATAAAACGAATTTCGTGTTCTGTTCGCCTCTTCTATATGTATATATTTCAAATATAGAAAATATAGAATCTTGCATCTTTCTATATCTCCCAAGAAGTCCCCTTTTTATAAGAATTCCTGCTCTTGGGTCGGATTCTAACGAATCTTTCGGGGATTTTTAAATTTTTAAGAGACTCTTTTTTTATTAAAAAAGAAATTAGAAGAAGAAGATAAGAACAATATAAGAATAAAAATAAAAGAAGTAAGAATAATAAAGAAAGTGGATTATCATACATACATCTATTTCATGTAGAAAGATGAATAAGTTCGTTTATTTAGTTCGACATTGCTTGCACTTATTATATATACTCACTTCGATATACTTAGTATACTAATATACGAATTATAATATGAATTATAATTATTATAAGATATCCTTATAACAATAACAGGTACAAATATTAAATCGAGGTACCCCATTCTATGACAATTCTCAACAACTTACCCTCCTTTTTTGTGCCTTTAGTGGGCCTAGTATTTCCGGCAATTGCAATGGCCTCTTTATCTCTTCATGTTCAAAAAAAAAAGATTTTTTAAATCTGATGTGGTCAAATCTCATCTAGTTTTTTTTTTCAAGACTTAGCGAACAAGGATATCCATTTAGTAGAATATTGTATAAGAATAACAGGTGACTTTCTCCGAACATAAATGAAAAAGATCTTATACATGCGTAAACATGATATGTGGACAGACGAATTCTAGCAATTAAAAAAAAAGGCTGGGATCCGAACTCATGTCTGAAATTAAAGTAAATCTATCCATATGTATGTAGCTATTGATAGGGAATCATATGAAGGGGATGCTTTTATTTTATTATATCTAACCAATTCGATTAATTACTACTAAAAGTTCACATCAGAATAGTACTAGTTGATGAGAGTTACTTCGGAAAAAAAGTAAAGTGAAACTTTTTTTTTGTTATTCCATAAAATGCAACTGGATCTACTATGTATGAGTTGGCGATCAGAATATATATGGATAGAATTTATAGCAGGATCTCGCAAAACAAGTAATTTCTGCTGGGCGTTTATCCTTTTTTTAGGTTCATTAGGATTCTTTTTGGTTGGAATTTCTAGTTATCTTGATAAGAATTTGATATCCTTCTTTCCGTCTCAACAAATCCTTTTTTTCCCACAAGGGATCGTAATGTCTTTCTATGGGATCGCGGGTCTCTTTATTAGTTCCTATTTGTGGTGCACAATTACATGGAATGTAGGTAGCGGTTATGATCGATTTGATAGAAAAGAAGGAATAGTGCGCATTTTTCGTTGGGGATTTCCTGGAAAAAATCGCCGCATCTTTTTACGATTCCTTATGAAAGATATTCAGTCCATCAGAATAGAAGTAAAAGAGGGTATTTATGCTCGTCGTGTCCTTTATATGGAAATAAGAGGCCTGGGAGACGTTCCCTTGACTCGTACTGATGAGAATTTGACTCCACGGGAAATTGAGCAAAAGGCTGCGGAATTGGCCTATTTCTTGCGTGTACCAATTGAAGTATTTTGAAAAAAGAAACTGCAAAATAAATGCTTTCTCAGCAAGAGGAAAACCCCTAAGAATCCTTTTTTTTCTATAAGCATAACTTACTTAATTAAAGTTTCTTCAGAACGCCTCGTGGGGCCAAAGCAAGGCAAACGTGTACGTGGCGGCCATAAGCCATAATATAAAACGAAACCTTTTTTGTTTTTGTCTGTCAATTTTTTTTTTCGAAATATTTGCTTTTTTAATAAACAGGAAGTTCTTTCATTTCGAAATCCGAAAAATATTCATTATTGGAATCTTTATTTGAATCTTTCGGGCATTCATCAAAGGGGAGTAATTACTTCGAATATTTAATCAATTAAGATATCTGGAAACAATCTATTTTTTTATTATTTCTTCATTTGAATTCGAATTCGAAGTGGATTCTTCTTCTATTTCTGTATTTTTTCTACGCTAGATTAAAGGACTAACCTCTGAATCACAACTAAAAAATGGGGGCTCGATTAATAAATTAATAATTAATAGGTGCGATACCTTATAATAGAACTTATGCTTGATAGAAATATTAGATCGCATAGAGTCAACGAATGAGGTGACAATTCACAGATGAAAAAATGACAAAAAAGAGCGCATCTATTCCCCTTCGATATCTTTCATTTATAGTATTTGTAGTCTTTTTGCCCCGGTGGATCACTCTCTCATTTAATAAAAGTCTAGAATCTTGGGTTACTAATTGGTGGAATACTAGGCAATCCGAAACCTTTTTGAACGATATTCAAGAAAAGAGTATTCTAGAAAAATTCATAGAATTAGAGGAGCTATTTCTCTTAGATGAAATGGTAAAGGAATTCCCGGAAAGACATCTACAAAAGTTTCGTATGGGGCTCCACAAAGAAACAATCCAATTGATCAAGATACACGATGAGGATCATATCCATACAATTTTGCACTTCTCGACAAATCTAATCTGTTTCGTTATTCTAAGTGCTTATTCTATTCTGGGTAATGAAGAACTTGTTTTTCTTAATTCTTGGGTTCAAGAATTCCTATATAATTTAAGCGACACAATAAAAGCCTTTTCCATTCTTTTAGTAACTGATTTATGTATCGGATTCCATTCGCCCCACGGTTGGGAACTAATGATTGGCTATGTCTATAACGATTTTGGATTTTTTCATAATGATCAAATTATATCTGGTCTTGTTTCCACTTTTCCAGTCATTCTAGATACAATTTTCAAATATTGGATTTTCCTTTATTTAAATCGTGTATCTCCGTCACTTGTAGTGATTTATCATTCAATGAATGACTGAAAAACGAGTCAATTAGAATGTTTCTTACTTGGTACCTAAGCAAAGCATTCCAGGTCGTACTTACCTTACTCTTTCTACCCATTCAGAGGATTCCTCCTATATTCCAGTAAAATTCTTTCAGTAAATAGCAAAATCGTGGATAGGGAACTATACTAGCGACCTACCCAATTTTATTGTAGAAATTTTCGGGATCAACGATTGGACCATGCAAATTAGAAATACTTTTTCTTCGATAAAGGAAGAGATTACTCGATTCATTTCCGTATCACTCATGATATATATAATAACTCGGGCCTCCATTTCAAATGCATATCCCATTTTTGCGCAGCAGGGTTTTGAAAATCCACGAGAAGCCACTGGTCGGATTGTATGCGCCAATTGCCATTTAGCTAATAAACCTGTGGATATTGAGGTTCCGCAAGCGGTCCTTCCTGATACTGTGTTTGAAGCAGTTGTTAGAATTCCTTATGATATGCAACTGAAACAAGTTCTTGCTAATGGTAAAAAGGGGGGGTTGAATGTAGGGGCCGTTCTTATTTTACCGGAAGGGTTTGAATTAGCCCCCCCCAGTCGTATTTCTCCCGAGATGAAAGAAAAGATAGGCAATCTATCTTTTCAGAATTACGGCCCCACTAAAAAAAATATTCTTGTGATAGGGCCTGTTCCTGGTAAGAAATATAGTGAAATCGCTTTTCCTATTCTTTCCCCGGATCCCGCGACTAATAAAGATGTTCACTTCTTAAAATACCCAATATACGTAGGTGGTAACAGGGGAAGGGGCCAGATTTATCCCGACGGGACAAAAAGTAACAATACGGTTTATAATGCTACAGCTGCGGGTATAGTAAGCAAAATCATACGAAAAGAAAAAGGGGGGTACGAAATAACCATAACGGATGCATTGGATGGACGCCAAGCGGTTGATATTATCCCTCCAGGACCAGAACTTCGTGTTTCAGAGGGCGAATCTATCAAACTTGATCAACCATTAACAAGTAATCCGAATGTGGGTGGATTTGGTCAGGGAGATGCAGAAATAGTACTTCAAGATCCACTACGTGTCCAAGGCCTTTTGTTCTTTTTGGCATCTGTTGTTTTGGCACAAATCTTTTTAGTTCTTAAAAAGAAACAGTTTGAGAA